CTATAACTCATTATAATGAAAACTTCTTATAATTATACAGTTGGTTATTTTTTTTATCACAAATATCAACAATATCTATATTCTACGCTCAAATATGAATACTACGACTGGAGTTTTATGAAAAAAGTAAAAGCAAAGCCCCTTATCGGATTTGAACCGATGACTTACGCCTTACCATGGCGTTACTCTACCACTGAGTTAAAAGGGCCCCTTTTATTCAATTCCTGAATTGGTCACTATGTAGATAAGATATATCTATGTGTATATATATCTATGTGTATGTATATATATTATATACATAAGATACATAAGTACATGCAGTAAATTCATAATGCCTAGTGGCTCATTCAGAAACGAGAAATTTTATTTACCTAGCAAGTATCGGGTAAAATGATTTGTTGATATTGGATTTAATAAATATCAATGCAATGACCTATTTCAAGACCAACCCCAATTGCTTTTGAATTGATCCCCATCAGAATGAAATTAACTTGATTGATACATGTACCTACTAATTCGACATAGATCCAAGATATTTCATTGAATCATGTGATGAAGAGACTCGACTTGTCCCCTCCCTGAACCAAATTCTTAGAGAAAAAAGAATTTTCGATAACTTATTGATCCCTCTTCCCCGATTTATCATTTGTTAATTTCCTGGCTTAGTTTAGTGTGAGATAGAGATCGGCATATCTCATCTTAACAATGAGTGAATCAATGAATGACGGTGGAAGAAATGGTGTTTAACCGGTTTTGGCGGACAAATGACTACCTGAAAAGAGACTATCTTTCGTATTTTCGAATTATTAATTTATATTTATTTATATATTTTTATTTGTCTTTATCATTATTTATTATTTAAACTTTATTATTTTCATTTTTTTTTTTGAATTTTAATTATTTTGAATATACTTATAGTAAAGTAAGTCGATTTATATAATTCTAATCGATTTATATATAGAATGTCGATTAGAATGAATGATTCATGAATCTAAATGACGAATCAAAAAATTATATGGAATCATAAAAGAAGGAAAGATCCTTCGGATCTAGTCATACCATTCCATTATATTGACAATTTCAAAAAACTATTAATACTATCATCTTAGTATGATGGCGATCGGGGAAGTATGCCCCCATCGTCTAGTGGTTCAGGACATCTCTCTTTCAAGGAGGCAGCGGGGATTCGACTTCCCCTGGGGGTAGGAAGAAAGGAAGTTTATTATGGATTATCAATAAGCCTAGAATTGATTCTTCTTGGGTCGATGCCCGAGCGGCTAATGGGGACGGACTGTAAATTCGTTGGCAATATGCCTACGCTGGTTCAAATCCAGCTCGGCCCAATAATTCGCTGATCCAACATGAAATGCTATAACCCATTTGTTCGTTAGAAATGTCGGAGACAGAAGAATAACGAAAGTCAGATTTTCTGATATATACCTACCCCCATTTATTTGCTTTACTTATTTGTTTTGTTCCTACAAATTCTGATCTTGTTAATGATCTAGATTCATATCAGGATCTGTAAGTATAAAGTCTAAGGAAAGGAAAAGAGTAAAGAAAAAAAAATACTTTTTTCATTGAAAAATGGATTATCAATCGATTTGTCAATAACGAAATACTAGTAATCACTAAAGTAAAGTGCATATCCGTGTGTATAATCAAGTGTATAATCAATATATCATATCACTCGCGTCTCTCTTATAATATAAGAGGGCCATTTCTAAATAGAAATGGGTTGAATTAAATCATAAGAATATGTGGGCTATGGCTATACACCTTATTTCCCTGGGATTGTAGTTCAATTGGTCAGAGCACCGCCCTGTCAAGGCGGAAGCTGCGGGTTCGAGCCCCGTCAGTCCCGACGGATCCAATAAAATAAATAAAATAGATTTATTCATCTATCTATTTTCTGTGAAAAGAGCGACAAGGAGCAGATTTTCATTCCTAGGGGGAATGCTTTTTTTTTTATTTATATTAATTATATAATATATATATAATTATATCTATATATATAAATTTTCTTTCGAATTTCCCCTCAAACAAATATGGGAATTTCCATTACTTTAACTAGTACCGATTGATGGGAGAGAGACATATGTGCATTAGTACAATTATTGGTAGCATTATATTCAGGTAGCCAACCGTGCTGGGTCTTACTTTTTCGATTACTCCTGATCCGTGTAATGGAATAGAGTACCATATCGTTCCCGGGAGCACATACACAAATAGAATTCGTTTTTTGTACGATACAAAAACAAAATGAATTTAACATAGTTACCCTAATAGAATACGTTTCAAATTTAACCTATCTCCTTTTCTGGCTCCCATTTTGTGTAACTTCAATTACTAATTTTAATTTGAAAGAATCGATCTCCTTCAAATTTCATACTGAACTCTTGATATATGAGTCCGAGTAATAATCCAAGGAAAGAGGATATTAAAAAAAAAAAGATCAAACAACGATCCTACCACTCTTACCAAGGTAATGAATAATCTTTTTTTAGGGGTCCCGTCGAAGAAAGAACAAACTCTAAAATAGTGAATTTTATGGAATATTAGATCTTTTATACCGGTACTCATCTTTATCACACTTCTTTATCTTCTAATAAAATTCGATCATTAAAAAACGGAATTTAGAGCTTAACCCCTATTCCTTTTTTCCATTTCACTTCTATTGTTTGTTTGGGTTTGTAATCAATGGAAGAGAAAAAGCGGTCAGATGGTACTTTATCTGATAATTGTACAAGGAAGGCAATAGGTTATAGAAAAAAAGAGTGTATAAATAAAGGAATTCTTGAGTGGATCAGGAATAAAATTTTGGAGTCGGTATGGATAAAAGATCTTCCTATGTTATACTATTCAATTCTCGACGATGAATCAATTTGATAGCTCAGATATTGTTATTCATGATATTGATCCGATTCAATATCATCGAGATGTAATTCATCCCATTGAATTTACATTACAGGTGAAAGATTTATCATCTCTATGGGATTAAATCCCGAGTTATTGCTAAAAAAAAAATGAAACGATGATATTATGGAAGTAAATATTCTCGCATTTATTGCTACTGCACTGTTCATTCTAGTTCCTACTGCTTTTTTACTTATCATTTACGTAAAAACAGTTAGTCAAAATAATTAATTTAAATGAAACTGAACTTCTTAGTCCTTATCAATAATTGAAGAAATAAAATGAAAAGGATTCCAATTTAGTGTCTTAAATGAAATGAGCGGACTAGGATCAGCAGTATTAGTATTCTAATAGTATTCTAATAGATAGATAGACTGGTAGAAAGATTTATATATAAATCTTTCTACCAGTCTATCTATTATTCTATTATATTTACTAATATATTAATGTTATTTAAAGTTGTACTGTATAACGTCTTAATATAGATCAATACACAATATGTATTTTCATATATGTAGATATCAATTACATATATATACATAGCGCCCCAATTCTATTTCTTTGCTTTGATTTGTATTGATTACAATCAATTTGAAATAATCGAAAGTGAACTCTTACTCTTATGGGTCTGATATAAAAGAAAACCAAGTAATCTTTTTTTTAGCATTTCAAAGAAGTAATTGATTGAGCCATTGATAGATGATCCAGGGAATTCTATAATAACTTCTTCGGATTTCGAAAAGAAGTATAGTAAAAGTAAAACCCACCGATTTTTAACCTTTGAACTATGATTTGAAATGAGTCGATAAAGCATAAATCCAATTATTCAAATAATAAAACAAATGGTAAGTGCACAATATGGGACTCGCCCAAGACAAGATCTTATTATGTGTAATATCTCGCTGGACAACCACCATGTCTATGTTCTTTCCCATAGAAAATGCGTATCCACTTAATAACAGAACGACTTCCTCTTTCTCTTTGAACAGTAAAGAGGGAAACAACCAAAACAAATAAGAAAAAGGGCCCGTTGTTCCTCATTGTCCATATAAAATTCTGGTAAGAACCGGTTCATCGAAATAGAGGATTTAGGAAGAATAGAATTCGAATTTGGCTGGAATCAATTTCCTATCATCTGTATCCTTTTTACTTTACTTTCGAAATACAAACATGGGAATCGTTGAAATATTCCTTTGATTGAAAAGGTATTATTCATATAATACATTATTCCACTAGAATACAATGGAATTTCGCAATGAAGATATTTTTATTTCTATTTTTTTAGTATATATTATAAAAATATAAAAAATAGTTAAAAAAACGCTTTGCAGAACGATCTATAAAACAATTGATACAGTTTGATTCCTCAACTGAATCAATAGTACTTCTAAAGTCCACTTCTTCCCCATACTACGAGTGAAAGAGAAAATGTAAAGACTACCATTAAAGCAGCCCAAGCGAGACTTACTATATCCATGTGAATTATGTCCCCTATCTCTATGAATATGAAGGAATTTTTCCATTATTGCTCACTAATAATAGTGGAATCGATGGTGCAGAGTCAAAAAAGGATTCTGACCCAAGACCTTTGATGAACCAATCCCATAAATCCACTTATAACAAAACAAGTTCTTATAAGATTTCTAGTAGAATCAGAAAACATTAAGCACAAGCAAAATACGAGCGACACCCTTGGAAAGTATCAAGGGAATGTTACTAATGAACATGTAAGAATAATAAGATAAGATCCCTTGTTTCTTTTGTTCCCAGTATTAATGAAAGGCATAAAAATATAGAATCAAGATAGATCACTATCTACTATCACATACCTCTATTTCCCATTTAATCTAATCCTTATTGTCTCCCGATTGTTTCACAGAGACAATCGGGAGACAGTCTATCGTTGACTAGGGATTACCGAAAAGAAAGAATTTCTTTTTGCACTTTTCCATTTTATATAAAATTATACACCCAATCTAATATTGATTGATTGCTCGAGCACTCAGAAACTCTCATGAATCTGTATACAAAGTATCTTCTGCCCTTTCCACAACTACTAATTAGATTCCCCCTACGGCTATCCA